GTTATGATAGAATACGTCTTGTTTATCTCGACCAAATGGGCGGAGTAGCTATCCCCATGCCAAAAATATTTACGATGTTCACTAGTTTTTCCATGGCTTCGCTTGCATTACCGGGTATGAGTGGTTTTGTTGCAGAAGTGATAGTCTTTTTAGGAATAATTACCAGCCAAAAATATCTTTTAATGCCTAAAATTGCCATCACTTTTGTAATGACAATTGGAATGATATTAACTCCTATTTATTCATTATCTATGTTACGCCAGATGTTCTATGGATATAAGTTATTTAATACTCCAAACTCTTATGTTTTTGATTATGGACCGCGCGAGTTATTTGTTTCGATCTCCATTTTTCTACCTGTAATAGGTATTGGTATGTATCCGGATTTTGTTCTTTCACTATCAGTTGACAAGGTTGAAGGTATTCTATCTAATTATTTTTATAGATAGTTTTCTTAAAGAAAAAAACTCCTATGATTTTTAAGAGTTGGTTGACTAATGAAAAAAAAAGAAGAAGGATTTTTATTCTCTTAAATCTTAAATAAAGTAAAAACAAAATATGAATTTGAATTTTCACCCAATATACTTGGTCTTTGCGAGAACCGTGTGAATCACTACACTACTTGACTTGATTCACACGGTTGTCGCCGGTTGACACAAGGTGGTTTATATACACCGTATTCCACTCTGTTTGTATTCGTAAGAACTTTTCTGGAATTTAACTAGAGGTTAACGTAAATGAACCATAACTATGTAGCCCTATTCCTAATAGATTTACCCCAAAATAACATATCCAAATTATAAGAAAGCCTAGAGTCGCCACAATTGCGGAATTTGCCCCCTGAAAATTTTTATTTGTTCGAATATGCAAATAAATTGCGAATACGATCCAAGTAATAAAGGCCCAAGTTTCCTTTGGATCCCAACTCCAATATGATCCCCATGCTTCATTAGCCCATACTGCTCCTGAAAGAATACCTATTGTTAAAAATATAAATCCTAGGCTAATCACACGATAACTCCAATAATCTAATTGTTGAATCAATTGGGCCTTGTAATAATTCTTAGCAGACAAAAAATAAGTTTTTTTAAAAATATTGTTTCTTTCATTCTTGTATTGGATTTCACCAAATGAAAAAGACTCATTTAATTTTAAGAAATTATTACTTTTATAACTATAAAAAATCTTTCTAAATGTAATGACTAGAAGTGCTACTGATAATAATGATCCACAAAGAAGAGCCGCATAGCTCAATATCATCATACTTACGTGCATTATTAACCACTCCGATTGTAGAGCAGGTACTAATATTGTGGGTTTACGTATTTCAGTTAAAAGACCCGAAGTAGCAAAGCCTTGGGTAAAAATAGTACTTGAGGCAGTTATTTTGGTTAAATAATTTTTTCTTATTTTGAAATAAGGGACTATATGAATAAGGGAGAAACTCCATGAAAGAAAGATTAATGATTCATATAAATCACTTAGTGGGAAATGGCCCGAATAAATCCAACGAGTGATTAATAATCCTGTTAGACATAAAAAAGAAACTATCATCCCCTTTTCTGACGAATCATATGGTTTTATGATTTCATTGCCCAATAAGGTTATCAAATGAATTATAATTGCAATTGAAACAATCGAAAAGGAAATATGAGTGAATATATGCTCTAAAGTTGAAAATATCATAAAAATGAAAAAAAAAGGCAGGGAATCCCCTAAATTAATATTAATTAAGAAATAGAAATCGGGAATTTAATTTATTTTTATTATAGGATCTATTGGATATCTTTTAGAAGATGTCATGCCGCCACTCGGACTCGAACCGAGATGCTCTAGCACTGCTTCCTAAGAGCAGCGTGTCTACCGATTTCACCATAGCGGCTTACTCGAACTAATAATAGCCTATTTATATTCAATCGTCGAGATTGAACAAGTCAATTCAATCAAATAAGTTTTTTAGTAAACACTCAAATTCATAAAAAAAATGAGTTCAAAGGTTCATTAGTTTCATTTATTAGGGTGTCCCGGTTTATTTATCTATTTATCTTAGGGCTTTGACGTAGTTTATCCTATTCTAAAATCCAACTTTTGCAAGTAGATTATTCTCTCGATAGAATAAAAAAACTGTTTTCATTTTTTACTTTTATTGATACTTCATTATTTCTCGTTTATCTGATTTCATAAATTTCAAACAAAAAATAAATTTTCTCAATGAATCCAAAATAGGTTATTTTGGATTACTTCAAATTGACACATTATTTGTACATTGACAGATTAGTTGTACATAATATCTCAACAAAGAAGTTCTTTTATTAATTGGGCTCAAAATTGGAGATATATGGTAAATCCATTTCATATAGTAATTACTAAAAATTATAAAAAATTATAAATTAAGAAGTCATAAAGTTATCCAAAATTTTTTACCATGGAATCCATTAGTTTCAAAAATCCATTAATTTGAACTAAAAATATTATATCTGCCCTTCCCGAGAAAGAGAAAAATTTTTCATTATTGTAAAGGTCGATGGGGAAAATAAGACTCCCCACCACAAAAATATTAGTGAAAATATACTACAAAGAAATAAAAAATCTTGTATTTTTTTCTTTATTTTTTTTTTTTTTAGAATTCAGAAAACAGAAGAATTCTTTTTTTTAGACATCTTATAAGATTGAAACCTGGTCTATTTCATATTGATTAGAATAGGGACTGCCAATTGTTAATTTTATATTAAAAAAGTATTGAGCCAAATTTTTGAATCAAATCCATTCCGATTATTCCAATATTTTAGGACTTATTTGTTTGTCGTACAAAAAAACTTTTTGAATTCCCAGTAGAAAGAGATTTCCCTAATGACAAAGCTTTTAACGCCGCCCAATATCCTTTCCTTTTCCAAATATTTTTACGAATACGCTTTTTTGATATAGAAGTACGTTTTTTTGGAACTGCCATTTGAAAATCATTGTTATAGTTGGATGTGAAAGACATCTATTATTCAAAACAAATTATTATTTCTTATTCATTATCTATTTTTTCTATAAATAATATTCTCTTCATAAAAAAGAAATATAGATATGTGAAAGATCCGTGAAATTGGATCAAAAATTACTCGAAATAATAAAATTTCGATTCCATACAATATTTGTCAAACCAAAAATTTTTGGTTGGAACTCTTAGTTCTCGTTCTTTATCTCTCAAATTTATATCTTTAGAATCTGCTAGGTCATAGAAATGAAACTTAATGATTTAATAAAATTTAATAAAATAAAGAAAGAACCTAAAAGACCTTGATTTTCGTCATTATAAACTTTATTTACATGTAATAAAATACCTCAAAGGATTGTAAACTTTTGCCTAATAAAAAACTTGAGTCTTTTTTTAGTCAAACTCGAGAAAAGAATACACCTAAATTCAATTTTAGAATGAGATTACTAATAAATCTGTTAAAGGATACGTGGTTTGATAAAAAAATATCTCAGTCGTTTTTTACCCTTTCTCGATAAAAAAAGTTCATTTTAGATCTATAATATTCTAACGTTTACTAAGAAATCGTTTTGATTGAAATGGAAAACAATCAATCCCATAATGAATTAGTTAATGCGTTGAAAGAAACTAACTAAACTCAAGAGTTTTTATTTTATTAGTTTATTAGACCGATGACCTTAGTTAATCCTATAATTCATATCAGCATCAAGTACTCTTTTTAGCGTAATTTTTTATCCTTGCTCTATGAATCTAAATTATTATTACGAGAATTTCTCGTAATAATAATTTAGATTTGCATTTTCCTGTTATAAGTATTCGTTTTTATATCTAACTTGGTCATCTCATTTGACCAATTGTAACTTCTTGTTTTGAATATTTGAACAATTTTGAAAAGACTCAGAATAAATAGAATAAATACTAATCTAAAATTATTAAATAAGTTAGTGCATATCTTGATTTTTTATTGACTTTTTTCGAACGAGGTAAGATCTGGTGAATCGGAAACAATTAATTAAGAATAAAAAACTTTTTTTATGGAACAGACATATCAATATGCGTGGATAATACCTTTCCTTCCACTTCCAGTTCCTATGTTAATAGGGTTGGGACTTCTTCTTTTTCCGACGGCAACAAAAAGTCTTCGTCGTATGTGGTCTTTTCAGAGCGTTTTATTGTTAAGTATAGTCATGATTTTTTCCATGAATCTGTCTATTCAGCAAATAAATAGCAGTTATGTCTATCAATATGTATGGTCTTGGATTATCAATAATGATTTTTCTTTAGAATTCGGATACTTGATCGACCCACTTACTTCTATTATGTTAATATTAATCACTACTGTTGGAATTATGGTTCTTATTTATAGTGATAATTATATGTCTCATGACCACGGATATTTGAGATTTTTTGCTTATATGAGTTTTTTCAGTACTTCCATGTTGGGATTAGTTACTAGTTCAAATTTGATACAAATTTATATTTTTTGGGAATTAGTTGGAATATGTTCGTATCTATTAATAGGATTTTGGTTCACACGACCTGTTGCAGCAAAGGCTTGTCAAAAGGCGTTTGTAACTAATCGTGTTGGCGATTTTGGTTTATTATTAGGCATTTTAGGGTTTTATTGGATAACGGGGAGTTTCGAATTTCGTGATTTATTCCAAATATTCAATAACTTGATTTCTAATAATGAGGTCAATTTTTTATTTGTTACTTTGTGCGCTATTCTATTATTTGCCGGTGCGATTGCGAAATCTGCACAATTTCCCCTTCATGTATGGTTACCTGATGCAATGGAAGGGCCAACTCCTATTTCGGCCCTTATACATGCTGCTACGATGGTAGCAGCGGGAATTTTTCTTGTAGCTCGACTTATGCCTCTTTTCATAGCCATACCCCACATAATGAATTTTATCTCTTTGATAGGGATAATAACAGTTTTTTTAGGAGCTACTTTAGCTCTTGCACAAAAAGACATTAAGAGGGGTTTAGCCTATTCCACAATGTCTCAACTGGG